TTCAATTTCCTGAATGGTCTGAGGATTTAAAGGATTGGAATAGAGAAATGCATATTAAATGTACCTATAATGGCGTTCAATTATCAGAAAAAGAATTTCCAAAAAACTGGTTAACAGACGGTATTCAGATCAAGATCCTATTTCCTTTTAGTCTTAAACCTTGGCACAGATCTAAACTACAAGCCCCTTATAATGATCCAATGAAAAAGAAGGATCAAAAAAATGATTTTTGCTTTTTAACAGTTTTTGGAATGGAAACTGAACTACCTTTTGGTTCTCCCAGAAAAAAACTTTCATTTTTTGAACCCATTTTTAAAGAACTAAAAAAAAAATTAAAAAAATTGAAAAAGAAATGTTTTATAATTCTAAGAATTTTAAAAGAACAAAAAAAGTTGTTTCTAAATGTCTCAAAAGAAACAAAAAAATGGATCATTAAAAGCATTCTGTTTATAAAAGAAATAATAAAAGAACTCTCAAAAATAAACCCAATTATATTATTTGGATTTGGATTGAGAGAAATAGAAGTATATGAATTGAGTGAAACGAAAAAAGATTCGATAATTGGTAATGGGATGATTCATGAATCGTCGATTCAAATTATATCTCAGGGTTGGACAAATTATTCATTAACAGAAAAAAAAATGCAAGATCTAACTGATAGAACAAATACAATAATAAATCAAATAGAAAAAATTACAAAAGAAAATAAAAAAGGAACTCCAGATATAAATTTTAGTTCTAACAAAATAAGTTATGATAATAAAGTATCAGAATCACAAAAAAATATTTGGCAGATATTAAAAAGACAAAATGTTAGATTAATCCGTAAGTCACATTATTTTATAAAATATTTCATTGAAAGGATATACATAGATATCTTTCTATGTATCATTAATATTCCTAGCATCAATACACAACTTTTTCTTGAATCAACAAAAAAAATTATTAATAAATACATTAACGATAATGAAGCAAATCACGAAAGAATTGATAAAACAAATCAAAGTGTAATTCCCTTTATTTCGGCTATAAAAAAGTCACTTACTAATATTAGTAACAAGAATTCAAAGACTTTTTGCGACTTATCTTACTTTTCACAAGCATATGTATTTTATAAATTATCACAAACTCAACTTATTAACTTATATAAGTTAAAATCTGTATTTCAATATAACGGAATGTCCCTTTTTCTTAAGAATGAAATAAAGGATTTTTTTGTTGTAACACAAGAACTATTTCATTCCGAATTAAGACATAAGAATCTTCGCAATTATGGAATGAATCAATGGACAAATTGGTTAAGGAGTCAGTATCAATGTGATGTATCTCATATTAAATGGTCTAGATTAGTACCACAAAAATGGCGAAATATATTCAATCAACACTGTATGGCTCAAAATAAAGATTTATGTGATTTATATGAAAAGGATCGATTAATTAACTACGAAAAAAATTTCGAAACAGATTCATTACTGAATCAAAAAGATAATTTTAAAAAACAATATAGATATGATATTTTAGCATATAAATCTATTAATTATGAAGATAAGAAGGACTCTTATATTTATGGATCACCATTACAAGTAAAAAATAACCAAGATATTTTTTATAATTACAACACACATACACAAAAATCATTTAATATGCCGGAAGGTATTCCTATTATCCCTTATCTAGTAGAAGATGATATTAGAGATATGGAGATAAATCCGGATAGAAAATATTTTGATTGGAGAATTTTCCATTTTTGTCTTAAAAATAAGGTCGATATTGACGCCTGGATCGATATTGATACTGACACTAACAGTAATAAATATACTAAGACTAGGGTTAATAAGTATCAAATAATTGATAAAATCAATAAGAGGGGTCTTTTTTATCTCACGATTCAGCAAGATCAAGAAATCAACCTATCCAATCAAAAAACCCTTTTTGATTGGATGGGGATGAATGAAGAAATACTAAGTTGTCCCATATCAAATATGGAATTTTGGTTCTTCCCAGAATTGGGGATACTTTATAATACGTATAAAATTAAACCGTGGGTTATACCAATTAAATTACTAGTTTTAAATTCTAATATAAATGAAAATGATAGTAAAAACAAAAGCATCGCCGGAAATAAAAAAAGGGATCCTTTTATATCAATATCGGAGAATTCAAAAAAATCTTTTGAATTAGAAAACCGAAATCAAGGGGAAAAAGAATACGCGGTCCAAGCAGATTTTAAATCAGCTCTTTCAAACCAAGAAAAAGATGTTGAAGAAGATTATACGGGATCGTACATGAAAAAAAATAGAAATAAAAAGCAATACAAGATCAATACAAAAGCGGAGTTTGATTTCTTCCTAAAAAGGTATTTGCATTTTCAATTGAGATGGGATGATTCTTTAAATAAAAAAATAAGCAATAACATCAAAGTATATTGTCTCCTGCTTAGACTGATAAATCCAAGAGAAATTACTATATCCTCTATTCAAAGAGGCGAAATGAGTCCGGATATTCTGATGATTCAGAAAGATTTAACTCTTACAGAATTGATTAAAAGGGGAATTTTGATTATTGAACCAATTCGTCTATCTATAAAAAATGATGGAAAATTTATTATCTATCAAACCATCGGTATTTCATTAGTTCATAAAAGCAAACACCAAATTAATCAAAGATACCGAGAAAAAAAACATGCCGATAAGAATTCTGATGAAGCCATTACAAAACATCAAAAGATGACTGGAAATAGAGATAAAAATCATTATGATTTGTTTGTTCCTGAAAATATTTTATCACCTAGACGTCGTAGAGAATTGAGAATTCTAATTTGTTTCAATTCTGAGAATAGACATAGAAATGCAGCATTTTGTAATGGGAATAAGGTAAACAGTCAAGTTTTGGATAAAAGCAAAAACTATAAAAAAAAACTTATTAAATTTAAGTTATTTCTTTGGCCCAATTATCGATTAGAAGATTTGGCTTGTATGAATCGTTATTGGTTTAATACCAATAATGGCAGTCGTTTCAGTATGGTAAGGGTACATATGTATCCGCGATTTAAAATGCATTAATAGTACATTTTTGCTATATTTCCCATACTATATCTGATCTATGACGACAAAGAGATGCACACACGCATTGTCTTACATTCCATCGTTCCATTCTGATACACGATACTAATTCAATGACATATCAATTTGATCTAGAAATGAATCAACAAAATATTATTATTTTAGGTCTAAATTTTTATCTTTTGTGAGTGCAGAAAACAACCATCCTTTATGTATACCCTTTTCAAATCCAAATAAATAAAAATTTAATTTTATTAAAAAAAATTATAAATTAATAACAAAATTAATATTTTTGTATATACAAAATAAAAATGAGAGGCATTATTATTACTGATCAATAAAGATATCTATCAATAAAAATTTCTTAAAATAAAAAGAGGGGGGCGAGAAGATTTCATTTTATGGTAAAAAATCCATTCATCTCAGTTATTTCACAAGAAGAAAAAGACGAAAACAGAGGATCCACTGAATTTCAAATAGTTAGTTTCACCAATAGGATACGAAGACTTACTTCACATTTAGAATTACACAAAAAAGACTATTTATCTCAGAGAGGTTTACGTAAAATTCTGGGAAAACGCCAACGACTGCTGTCTTATTTGTCAAAGAAAAATAGAATATGTTATAAAGAATTAATTAATCGGTTGGATATTCGGGAGTCAAAAACCCGTTAATTTGAAGAGGCATTTTAAATTATTTGATTTATTAGATCTTGAATTTTAATGAACTTTTTTTCGTTTTCAGCAATTCATGAAAGAATGCATCGAGGAAAAACCGATGAATATACCAGCTACAAGAAAAGACCTCATGATAGTCAATATGGGCCCCCACCACCCATCAATGCATGGTGTTCTTAGACTCATCATTACTCTAGATGGTGAAGATGTTATTGATTGTGAACCAATATTGGGTTATTTACACCGAGGGATGGAAAAAATTGCGGAAAACCGAACAATTATACAATATTTGCCTTATGTAACACGTTGGGATTATTTAGCTACTATGTTCACAGAAGCAATAACTGTAAATGGACCGGAACAGTTGGGAAATATTCAAGTACCTAAAAGAGCTAGCTATATCAGAATAATTATGTTGGAGTTGAGTCGTATAGCTTCTCATCTGTTATGGCTTGGTCCTTTTATGGCGGATATTGGTGCACAAACTCCCTTTTTCTATATTTTCAGAGAAAGAGAATTAGTATATGATCTATTCGAAGCTGCCACCGGTATGAGAATGATGCATAATTATTTTCGTATCGGAGGAGTAGCGGCCGATTTACCTCATGGTTGGATAGATAAATGTTTGGATTTCTGCGATTATTTTTTAACAAGAGTTGCTGAATATCAAAAACTTATTACACGAAATCCTATTTTTTTAGAACGAGTCGAGGGAGTAGGCATTATTGGTAGAGAGGAAGTAATAAATTGGGGTTTATCGGGACCAATGCTGCGAGCTTCCGGAATACAATGGGATCTTCGTAAAGTTGATCATTATGAATGTTACGACGAATTTGATTGGGAGGTACAGTGGCAAAAAGAAGGAGATTCATTGGCTCGTTATCTAGTCCGAATTGGTGAAATGATAGAATCTATAAAAATTATTCAACAGGCTCTGGAAGGAATTCCAGGGGGACCCTATGAGAATTTAGAAATACGATACTTTGATAGAGAAAGGAATCCGGAATGGAATGATTTTGAATATAGATTTATTAGTAAAAAGCCTTCTCCTACATTTGAATTGCCGAAACAAGAACTTTATGTGAGAGTCGAAGCCCCAAAGGGAGAGCTGGGAATTTTTCTGATAGGGGATCAGAGTGGTTTTCCTTGGAGATGGAAAATCCGCCCCCCGGGTTTTATCAATTTGCAAATTCTTCCTCAGTTAGTTAAAAGAATGAAATTGGCTGATATTATGACGATACTAGGTAGTATAGATATCATTATGGGAGAAGTTGATCGTTGAAATGATAATTGATACACCAGAAGTACAAGATATTGATTCTTTTTCTAGATTAGAGTTTTTAAAAGAGGTTTATGGAATTATATGGGTGCTTATTCCTATTTTGACTCTTGTATTGGGAATCACAATAGGCGTACTGGTAATTGTATGGTTAGAAAGAGAAATATCCGCAGGGATACAACAACGTATTGGACCTGAATACGCCGGCCCTTTTGGAATTCTTCAAGCTCTAGCAGATGGGGCAAAACTAGTTTTCAAAGAAAATCTTCTTCCATCTAGGGGGGATACCCGTTTATTCAGTATCGGGCCATCCATAGCAGTCATATCAATTTTAGTAAGCTATTCAGTAGCTCCTTTTGGCTATCACCTTGTTTTAGCGGATCTCAATATCGGTGTTTTTTTATGGATTGCCATTTCTAGTATTGCTCCAATTGGACTTCTTATGTCAGGATACGGGTCAAATAATAAATATTCCTTTTTAGGTGGTCTACGAGCTGCTGCTCAATCGATTAGTTATGAAATACCATTAACTTTATGTGTGTTATCAATATCTCTACGTGCGATTCGTTGATACATAGACATAAACTTTTCTTTATTCCTTCCTTTCAAATCAAAGAAAGGGTTGGAATGAATTAAGTAGATATCTTCATTTTTTTTATTCATTATTCGGGTTGATGAACTAAATCAAATAGTTATATGAGTGAAAGAAAACAGCTTATATATAAATTCGCAGTAAAAAGATTGAGTCTCATTTTCTATGTATAAGAGTTAGAGAGTTAAGCGGAAATAAACATAAACAGAAGCGACCGTTTCCCCCAAGATTGGTTGATTAGTCATCCTGACTTGAAGCGGGCTCAAAAGATCAACCGTATTGAGTTTTCACTATCATTTGTATGTATTACCACAGGGGGGGGGTTGAACAAAAACGAGTGGGTGGTTAGAAACACCAAGATATGTAAAGGATTAGTAATAGAGATTATGTAAATTCTCCAAAAGGACATTTTTACATAATATACAAACAAAGAATACTCATTGGGGCTTTAAGTTGGTAGAAATGATCAGGCAATACTCCCCACGACACGATTCCAATCCAGAGTATGCTCCTATCCACCGATTAAATAAATAACTATTGGGAACGAAATAATCCTTTACTTTATTTTGTAAGCCCCCTTTTTCTCAGAAATAGAAAGAAGAATAGGAACGAAAAAAAGAGAAAGAAATCCAATTCCAATAAAAAAAAAAAAAAAGATACCTTTTTTATTTCCCAGATACATATTAATAGATATAGAATTTGTGTCATAATTCATGAATTAATTATAGAATTTTTTTCGTACGTGAAATAAACGGGTTATTGATATTTCTACAAGAAGTATTTTATTGAAGAATTAAGTTATTACTCAACAAAGAAGAATTTTAATTCTTATTGAAATTATTAAAGTTAAAGAAAGGGTGAGATCGATTCAGAAGTACTTTTTTATTTATTATTAAATAATTATAACAGACAGAATTCAATTGGTCTAATTTAGGACCGTCCAATAGATTTTGACTTTATACATCCTACAAACGTACCAAGATAAAATAATACTGACGCGATCCTTAGATTTATTTCTGGCCTTTAAGGAGCCGTATGAGGTGAAAATCTCATGTACGGTTCTGTAATAGCGATGATAACAGTAATGGTATCACCGACTATAATTATCTAACAGTTCAAGTACAATTGATATAGTTGAGGCGCAATCAAAATACGGTTTTTGGGGATGGAATTTGTGGCGTCAGCCTATAGGGTTTATCATTTTTATCATTTCTTCCCTAGCAGAATGTGAGAGATTACCTTTTGATTTACCCGAAGCAGAAGAAGAATTAGTAGCAGGTTATCAAACCGAATACTCGGGTATAAAATTTGGTTTATTTTATGTTGCTTCCTATCTAAACCTATTAGTTTCTTCATTATTTGTAACAGTTCTTTACTTGGGAGGTTGGAATATCTCTATTCCGGACATATATGTTTCTGAGCTTTTTGAAATAAATAAAACATGTGGAGTTTTTGGAGCGACAATTGGTATCTTTATTACATTAGCTAAAACTTATTTGTTCTTGTTCATTCCTATCACAACAAGATGGACTTTACCGAGGCTAAGAATGGACCAACTATTGAATCTTGGATGGAAATTTCTTTTACCTATTTCTCTCGGTAATCTATTATTAACAACTTCTTCCCAACTCTTTTCGCTGTAAGGTAAATTTACAACTTGTCTCAAACAAGAGAAATAAACAAACATAAAATTATTCATAATATATATTAATGATATGTTCTCTATGGTAACTGGGTTCATGAATTATGGTCAACAAACAGTACGAGCTGCAAGGTACATTGGTCAAAGTTTCATGATTACTTTATCTCACGCAAATCGTTTACCTGTAACTATTCAATATCCTTATGAAAAATTAATCACCGCGGAGCGTTTCCGCGGTCGAATCCATTTTGAATTTGATAAATGTATTGCTTGTGAAGTATGTGTTCGTGTATGTCCTATAGATCTACCCGTTGTTGATTGGAAATTGGAAACTGATATTCGCAAGAAACGGTTGCTTAATTACAGTATTGATTTCGGAGTCTGTATATTTTGTGGTAATTGCGTTGAGTATTGTCCAACAAATTGTTTATCAATGACTGAAGAATATGAACTTTCTACTTATGATCGTCACGAATTGAATTATAATCAAATTGCTTTGGGTCGTTTACCAATGTCAGTAATTGACGATTATACAATTCGAACAATTTTTAATTCGCCTCAAAAAAAAAATAAGTAAATCTCTTGATTAAAGAATAATTTATAATTACTTTACTAAGACTATTACTTTACTAATAAATAATACTAAGGTTCATTTTTTTTTTTTTGATCTAATCTAAAGGAATCGGGTTTCTTTCGTTTTGTTTGGTCAATAACTAAAAATCCCAACTATTGATTAGTTGGTTAAGAATCACGTCTTAATTTGGATTGAAAATCCATTAATTAATCCATTAATTAATATATCTGTAATTATTTTTACATATATAGTTTCAAATGAGAACTACTCTTTCAGATAACGAATTAAATTAGTCCAATAATTGTACTTACATTTATTCATATCCCTTAGGATTTAATTAGGAATTGCTCAAAAATTATAATTTTTTTTCTGTTCGGATTTCAATAAGGTCATGAAAAACATTTCGATTTATTTATCTCTTATTTTACATATAATGGATTTGCCCGGACCAATACATGATTTTCTTTTAGTCTTTCTGGGATCGGTTCTTATACTAGGAGGTATGGGAGTGGTATTATTTACCAACCCCATTTATTCTGCCTTTTCATTGGGACTGGTTCTTGTTTGTATATCCTTATTCTATATTCTATTAAACTCCTATTTTGTAGCTGCTGCACAACTTCTTATTTACGTGGGAGCTATAAATGTTTTAATCGTATTTGCTGTGATGTTTATGAATGGTTCAGAATATTACAAAGATTTGAATCTTTGGACCGTTGGGGATGGGGTTACTTTGCCAGTTTGTACAAGTATTTTTGTTTTACTCATGATTACTATTACAGATACGTCATGGTACGGGATTATTTGGACTACAAGATCAAACCAGATTATAGAACAAGATTTGATAAGTAATAGTCAACAAATTGGAATTCATTTATCAACGGATTTTTTTCTTCCGTTTGAATTCGTTTCGATAATTCTTTTAGCCGCTTTGATAGGTGCAATTGCCGTGGCGCGACAGTAATAAATCTATAGAATTGGCAACAGCAATCCAAATAAAACTGTGTTCTGTTTTATTACATTTATTTCCCTTCAATTAAAGGTTCTTTATGTCTAAAATATAAATTATTTTATTCAATCTATTCTATTACCAATAGAATATATTCCTTTGTTCCGTACTTTTTTTTATTCTAGTCAATTGAATCTGTTTAATTGTTGTTCAGTTCATATTGAAATGAATCGAAATTGATAAGGAGTTGGTCAATGATGCTCGAGCATGTACTTGTTTTGAGTGCCTACTTATTTTCTATCGGTATCTATGGATTGATCACGAGTCGAAATATGGTTAGAGCCCTTATGTGTCTTGAACTTATATTGAATGCGGTTAATATAAATTTCGTAACATTTTCTGATTTTTTTGATAGTCGCCAATTAAAAGGAAATATTTTCTCAATTTTTGTTATAGCTATTGCAGCCGCTGAAGCAGCTATTGGTCCGGCTATTGTTTCGTCAATTTATCGTAACAGAAAATCAACTCGTATCAATCAATCAAATTTGTTGAATAAGTAGTATTAATAATCATATAAATTCTAATATTCATAAATTATAATTACCATGACCATACATTACGTATAATACATGTTTTCGAAAATGTAAAAAATCAATGTAAGAAATCAAAGTATCTTGGTTCTATCACACGGGTCGATCCAGAATTAGATTGATTATAAAAATTCTGATAAATTATTGATTCATCTGGTGTCTAAATATATGATTCATTTACAAGTTTACTAGATCGAAAATTTCTGACATTTAAAAATTTATAGATCCAATGTCACATTCAGTAAAGATTTATGATACGTGTATAGGGTGCACTCAATGTGTGCGAGCCTGCCCAACAGATGTATTAGAAATGATACCTTGGGACGGATGTAAGGCTAAGCAAATTGCTTCCGCTCCAAGAACAGAGGACTGTGTCGGTTGTAAGAGATGTGAATCCGCCTGTCCAACGGATTTCTTGAGTGTTCGAGTTTATTTATGGCATGAAACAACTCGAAGTATGGGTCTAGCTTATTAATACGTTCCAGAAAACCCTACTTTAAATACATTTTTTTTATCTTTACCGACAAAAACCCGCGCTCAAAAAATATTTATTTTGAGCACGGGTTTTTCTGGTCCAAGTTTATCTTGTTTTTACCATGAATTATTTTCCTTGGTTAACACTAGTTGTAGTTTTG